GTTATGAGTCAATCCAAAATCGTTGTAGACCGAACCAATCATTAGTTCCCAACCATGGGGCGAGTGAAATCCGATCCATAAATCCGTGACTAAAAGAATCGAAAAAGCTTTTATTGTGTCACTTAAGTTATAAAGAAATTCCTGAAACCAAGAATTCAGAATGACAAGTTCTTCATTACGCAGAATCAAATAACCACTGAAAATAACGAAACAGATTAGATTTGTTGAGAAATGGAAAATGATATGGAGATGATATTCATTCTGTGTTTTGACCAATTGCATAGTTTCTTTGTAGATTTCTATAGGAAGCTTTTGGATATGGGCCGCCGAAGAGTTCGTTATTATTTCGTCTAACAGTAACAGTTCTTCTAATTCTATGAATCTTTCTAAAACGTTATTCTCTTGAATATCATTCAAAAAAGTTTCGGATTGCCTGGTATTCCACCAATTTGTAATCCAAGGTTCCAGACATTTATTAACTGATAGAGAGATAGACCAGGGCAAAAATACTACGGATGCAATATAAGGAAGAGAAATCGACCCTTTCTTTTTTTTCACTTTTGATCCGTTCCGTGAATTGTTAATGAACTTGCTTCATTCGTCGATTCTTTCTATTTGATCTAATATTTCTTTGAAGCACGAGTTCTATAACAAGGTATGGAACCTATAGATCTATTGCCGATTTTTGTGTAATTATTTCTTCTTTAAATTGACTAGAAGAAATATCGAAATGGAATAAGAATCCGCCTCGGATGAAAGAAAAAATAATAAGAAGCAAATCTTCTTCCTAGGTATACCAATTGAAGAAATTCGAACTAATTGATTTGTTCTTTTGTTTTGAATGTTCGAAAAAGCCACTTGAAGTGACGAAGATTATTCGGATTTCTCAAGACAAAGGAATCCCGGGGTAGGTGCCCAAAAACCATTATTTGGAAATGGTTCACTATCTGCTGATTATTAGAGATCCAATCCTTTTTTTTAGCAAGAGGCAAAAGTAGAAAAAGAAAGATCGATTGACAAACGAAATTGACTGTGTATATCCCTTCCCTATCTAACATATCAATTCCCAACCTTGGGCCTCAAAAGAGGAATTCTGTATGCCGAAATGATTGGATATACGGATATATGTGACAAACCCATACTTATTAGTCCTTATTAGACGTTTTATTTGATTAGTATACAAGAAAGAATTGAGTTGGACCTCATATAAAAAACACTTTTTGCACACACAAAAAGAGTCTAGTATTTTGGTTGTTTTCTTCCATATATGCCCTACCCCTTTTGTTTTTTTTATTCTATGCTATGGGGCGTGCGTCAACAGAAGGAGTAAATAGAATCTAACATGTCTTGCTCGAATGAACATTCGGAAAAAAAAAACTTCAGTCACATTTTAAAAAAACAAAAGAGGGTATTACCGAGTTCCTTACCTGATGCTGAGAAAGCATTCAATTAATTCTTCAGTTCAAAATACTTCAATCGGTACGCGCAAGAAATAGGCTAATTCAGCAGCTTTTTGTTCAATCTCTCGCGGAGTCAAATTCTCATCAGTACGAGTCAAAGGAATCGCTCCTTGGCCTCTGATTTCCATATAAAGGACACCACGAGAATAAAGACCCTCTTTCACCTCTATTCTGATTGACTGGATATCTCTCATAAAAAATCGAAGGAAGATGCGACGATTTTTTCCAGGGAATCCCCAACGAAAAATACATACGACTCCCTCTTTTCTATCGAATCGATCATAACCACTACCTATATTCCACAAAATTGTGCACCACAAATAGGAGCTAATGAATAGACCCGCGATCCCATAGAAAGACATCACAATCCCTTGTGGAAAAAAAGCGATTTGCTGATGGGGCAATACAGATATCAAATTCTTACTAAGATAACTGGAAGTTCCAACCACTAAAAATCCTAGCGAACCCAAAAAAAGGATACAGGCCCAGCAAAAATTACTTATTTTTCTAGATCCCCTTATAAGTTCTATCCATCTATGTTCTGATCGCCAGTTCATATTATACTATACCAGATCCAGTTCTATTTGATTGGAATTCAGAGAATCACCCCAATTTTCTTTTGATTTTCCTGCTCCCGAAATAACTCTTATCAACTAGCACTACTTTATTGATTGTGAACCATTAGGAATAATTGGTTAAATAGATTTCCATTCGATTTTGAATATTGATTGTTTTTTATTAGTTATATTCGTATATACAACTATTTACCCAGATATCATGTATCCGTATGCATAAAAGTTTTTTCATTTGTGTTCAGAGTCAGAAGAAACCACATATCATATTCTACTAAAAGGATAAGAGCATTATAACCCCTTCTTGAAATAAACTAATGAGATTTGGTCTCATCATATTTAAACAATCCTATTTTTTTGGACATGAAGAAATAAAGAAGCCATTGCAATTGCCGGAAATACTAGGCCCACTAAAGGCACAAAAATAGAGGGGAAGCTTAGATCTGTCATAGAATAGGTGCCTCGATTTAATATTTCTACCTCTTAGAATTCTAAGGAAAGATATCTCATGATAAGTATATCTATTATAAATAATATTAACTAGTTAATAAGTGCAAGGAATATAGAATTAAGTGTACCCATTCATCTTTCTACACGACGATGTATGATAATTCACTTTAATCCATTTTTCATTCTCCTCTTCTTTTCTCGTTCTTCCCTTAAGAATTTGATTATTATTATGAATTCACGACTCTAATGAATCTAATACAAAACGAGGATTTGATTTGTAGTAAAAAAAGTGTATTTTTCGAAATTACTTCTATTCCATATTTGATTTCGTCTATATTAATTATTGATTGAATTTATTTCATTTCTATATAGGGATTTCTATATTGCTTAATTATTTCCAATATTCTTTATAATAATGTATTTTGATAATTATTTAATTAATTCTTTAATAATTATGAAATTCATTCTTTTATGAATTTTTTTCTAGTTCTCTATTCTATGAAATGAATTTTTCTTTCTCTATTTTTGTCATTATTTCTATTAGTATTCTATTTGATTTTAGTATTCGGTTATTTAGTTTTATTCAAATCTCATATTAATCAAATATGAAAATCCATTTCATATTTATTTGAAAATGAAAAAGAGATTGAAAAAAAAATAGTAAATAAAATGGATAAATATAGAAATATTCTAAAAGAATATGAAATTCCAATTTTCATAAAGAAAAATTGGACTAAATCCAATATTAGAAAAGAGATAAATATTAGAAAAGAGATAAGAAAATTAAGACATAATAAGGTCAGGTCAAATGAAATTCTTTTTTTTTTTTGTTTTTACTAAGGAATCTTTTTCTTAATTCCTATAAAAAGGAACTCTCGTTGATAGAGAGTTCCTAATTACTAATCATGATCCGAAATTTCTGAATCTTACTACAAGGATAACATATGTTACCGAGGAAAACGCCATTTTTTTATTCCAATGAATTCAATTAAGTAATTGGAAAGTACCCATGGAGCTTCAATAACTCACTCAGACTACCTTTTAAAAGAGTACGTGGTATGATGATGTCCAATAAACCACTATGGTACAAACACTCGGATGCTTGTGAACCCTCGGGTACTTCCTCTTTCAATGTTTCTTCAATTACTCTTTTACCCGCAAATGCAATAAGGGCACCAGGTTCACCAATAAGGATATCCCCCAACATACCAAAACTGGCTGTAACCCCACCGGTTGTAGGAGAAGCAAGGACGGGTACATACAATCGTTTTTTATTGACTTGGAAGTCATATAAAGCGGAAGATATTTTAGCCATTTGCATCAAGCTCAAACTTCCTTCTTGCATGCGGGCTCCCCCAGAAGAACACACAATAATAAGAGGTAGACCTAGATTACCAGCATATTCGATCAAACGGGTTATTTTCTCGCCTACTACGGATCCCATACTACCTCCCATGAACTCAAAATCCATAACCCCAATTGCTGTAGGAATACCGTTTAGGTGACCTACGCCTGTTTGAATAGCTTCAGTTAAACCTGTCTTTATTTGATTCGAATTGATACGATCCCCATAAGGCTCCTCTTCCTCTTCAGGACCCGTCTCCTCTTCAGGACCCATATCCTCCGGAAACCAATTTTCGCTACAAAGTTCTCTAATAGCATCGCTTAGTTTTTTTTTATTTTCTTGAATAGCTGCAGTTCTCTCTTGTCGATCAGCAACGCGAACTTCATCCCCAGGCTCCTCTTTAGAAAGGATCCGCTCACTCACCTCTTCAACACGAATTTCTTCAAGAGCATCGTTTAGTTCTTCTATCTTTGATCGAAGAAATCCACCTAGCTGTAGTCGATAAGCATTCATACGACGCATACGACGCCTATAAGGATCCTCTTCGTCTTCAGGATCCATATCCTCCTCCTCTTCAGGACCCGTCTCCTCCTCCTCTTCAGAATCCCAAGAAATCTCCTCTTCGTCTTCAGAACTCGTTTCCTCCTCTTCAGGATCGCTAGAAGTCTCCTCTTCGAAATCAAATTCAAAGGGGTCTATAGAGATCATATCCTCATTTAGGGGATCCCAAGTGCCCAGATCAACCAAAAATTCAATTCTATCTGAACTACTCATTTTCAAATGAGTTCCACAATATTCACAAATATAGAGTTTTGACTTAAACAAGTTTTTATAATTTAATCCATAACAATCCTCGCATTCAACCCATAAATGGCCAAACTGATCACTGATATTAAGATTGTCATTAGATTCCATTTCTTTATATTCTATCTCCTTAGATTGAAATTCAAGTCCAAAATCACTCGATTTCATAAAGCGATTCCTCCTCTCTGTACCATTAAGTTTCATATTCGAATTAACATGAAATTTCTTCCTATCAAGTCCAAAATCATTCGATTTCATAAAGCGATTCCTCCTCTCCGTACCATTAAGTTTCATATTCGAATTAACATGAAATTTCTACTTTCATTACAAATCCAACGAAAAATGCTTTTCTCTATATGATTTCTAGTGGGGGGCCCCATTTTCACTGGTATGCCCAAGATTATACATTGATTCATTCATTTTTCGCCATAAGAATCCTCTCTTTTTGATATAATACAATGGATGAATAGTCATTGGAGGTGGATAGTCATTTGATCAATAATTCTTTTACTATTCAATTTCGGATCCTAATGAAGCATATTGATCCCATTATTATTCCGGGGGTTAACGAAAAAAAGGGGGAATAACAAAAACGAAATTGAAATCAAAGATTATGCTTATAGGAATCCGACATATTGCTTCAACATTTCAATATGGATTTCTTTAATTGGGAGAATTTTTTTCTCAATCTATTTCCTAATAGAAGGGAAGGAAGAGTTTCTCTCATGTCGTGTATAAATTCTCGTGGAAAAGAAAAAGATTTCTTTCTTACTATGAAAGAATTCAGTCTAATTCAGACTCATAGAATCCAATCATATAATCCAATAAAACAAAAAAGTGCCCGTGTCAAGACTAAGGAGTTTTAAGAAAGATGAATATTTGCTCATTATATTGGCTTCGACCCAATCCTCTGTTCAAGATTGGGCTAAGACCCAGAATAGACTCTAATTGACCGGGAATTTCATCTAATTCTCCCTAAGACCCAGAATTCCATCTAACCAGAATAGCATAAAATTCTGCCTAAGACCGGGAATTGCATCTAACCAGAATCACATCTCCCATTTTCTACCTAAGACCAATAAACCTCCAAATCATTTTATTTTCAAAGATCAATAATAAATAATATAAGAACATCTCCGAATTTTCTAACAAAGATCCATAATAGGATCTAATATTAAAAAATTCTACCTAACAACCACTCAAGAACTATGCGTAACACCCACTTTAGAACTACATAAGCCCGACGTAAGAATTCTGAGAATTCTATAAGATCCATAATTGAATTTTATCCAGTATTTCGTTTATTTTGTTTATTTCGTTTTCGGAATAGGCATGTAAGAAGCAAGTAAGCTCCGCCCAACACCAACGAAAGAAGCAAGTAAGCCCCCCCTATCACCCACCCAAGAAGCCAGTAAGCCGCGCGGAGGATCCCCGCAAGAACGGCATAAAGCTCAAGTAGGATCCAGGAAAGAACCGTATGGGAACCACGCAAGATCGACCTAACAAGCGTGTAACAACCGCGTAATAACCAAGTTAGAGTCGTATAAGATAGACGTAGTAACCACATCAGATAAGCCCCCCTATGTAAAATTAGAAGACTCGCCCGAGGTAAAAGACCCGCCAAAGACGCATCTTGCTCAGATATCATAATGGGTGGTAAAACAAAAAAACGGACATGTCAAGCCCCCTGTAAGACTCAGGCAAGACGTAACACTCAGGCAACACGTAAGACTCAGCGTAAGACTCAGTCAACACGTAAGACTCAGGCAAGACGTAAGACTCAGGCAACACGTAAGACTCAGCGTAAGACTCAGTCAAGACGTAAGACTCAGGCAAGACGTAAGACTCAGTCAACACGTAAGATCCGAACATAATAGATAATAAAAGAGAAAACCGTTCATGTCAAGACCTTGGATCTATTGACATGGAATTTGGGTTTTATTTCGATGTATCCACGAATGTATACAAGTATGTGGTAATATTTGCATTTCTACGTACCAACTAAATGAACCAACCCACCCGTCATAAACAAGTACTATGAAACGGATCCAAATACAAATATAGAATGGAAATAGAATCTATAGGGCTATACGGATTCGAACCGTAGACCTTCTCGGTAAAACAGATCAAACTAATTAGTATCGAAATGATTCGAACTGTTTCAAAGACCCAACATGCATTTTGTTGCATTGGGCTCTTTCATCAACTGATGAAAAGATCAGTTAGTCCACCATATTGTTTCTTCTTTTCAAGAAAAAGTAATAAGATAGTGAGATGGTTCCATGTGCTCTGGTTCATTATTTTGATTCTGATCCAAGAGCAATACCAAAGTGTTTCAAAAAAGGGGTTTACCTTGACGTAGGTCTGCTTTCGGCCTAGATTCAACTAAGTTGAAGTTAATAAATTCAATATAGTCTCTATCGCTCCACTACAAGAGTCAAATATGAGACTTCATACACCTTAAAGTTCATAGGACGAAAAGAGGTTATTTTGAGGCCCTTATACTCATTATGCCTAGCATTGAATAAACCCGGTATTTACCTTATCAATTCTCAAATCAATGATGAATTTTCTTTGGCACCAGAATTCCCATATTCACATCGGAATCGAATTGAACCAAAGGAATATTTGTCAGGCTATTGTTCTCCTGTTCTTTCGAATCCGTGGAGTAAGACATCGATTTCTCAATAAGATATATTGATTGCATAATGGACTTCCTTGAAAAGCATTGGCGCACGTGTAAACGAGTTGCTCTACCTAACTGAGCTATAGCCCTCGTCATAGATATATTAATATATAGATAATTTGTTGTCAAGATAGATATCAATTTCTTGGCAAAACGAATATTTTATGATCCAGGGAATCACTCTGGAATCTGTTTCTTATTAAGGATTAGTATTGACTAGAAGTCATATTGTACCTAGAATTAGAAGTCATATTGTATCTATAGTTTACGAAGGGATGGGTCTCTTTTTTTATTTGTAGTGATAAATGACCTACTTAACTCAGTGGTTAGAGTATTGCTTTCATACGGCGGGAGTCATTGGTTCAAATCCAATAGTAGGTATAACTTATTAGATACCGGAATCGATGGTATCTAATAAGTTTTTTTGTGCATCCTCTTTTTTTCCTTGTGTCAGATTAGACTGAATTGGATTCAATTAGCGGAATCAAAAAAGAGTGTAGAAATCAAAAGAACTTTTTGGTATATTGACTAGTAGGAAATAGCATTGATAGCCTCTACTCGCGTCCTAGCTCGTCTGAGAGCTAGATTCGCCTCAATTGTTTGTCTCTTACCTTCGGCTTTACTTAAGTTAGCTTCCGCTATTTCAAGAGCTTGCTGAGCTTCTTGTGGATCAATGTCCGTACTAATCTCCGCATCATTTCCTAAAATGGTGATCTCGTTATTCCCTATCCTAGCGAAACCACCCATAAGAGCGACTCTTAACCATTGGTCATTGAGGCGTATTCTCAAAAGACCTATATCTAGAGCTGTAGCAATGGGAGCGTGATTTGGTAATATACCAATTTGGCCACTATTAGTAGGTAAAAGAATTTCTTTTACTTCTGAATTCCAAATAATTCGGTTAGGAGTCAGTACACAAAGATTTAAGGTCATTTCGTCAATTTGCTCTCCACTTCTAAATTAATAGCTTTCGCGGTTGCTTCATCGATGTTACCCACCAAATAAAAGGCCTGCTCGGGAAGACTGTCTAATTCTCCGGAAAGGATAAGCTGAAACCCCCTAATTGTTTCTGCGAGACCGACATATTTTCCTGGAGAACCCGTAAATACTTCTGCTACGAAAAAGGGTTGTGATAAGAAACGTTCAACTTTTCGTGCTCTTGCCACGGTTAAACGATCCTCTTCGGATAATTCGTCTAACCCAAGGATAGCTATAATGTCCTGAAGTTCCTTGTAACGCTGTGAAGTTTGCTTGACTCTTTGTGCAGTTTCATAATGTTCCTCGCCAACGATACGAGGTTGGAGCATAGTGGATGTTGAATCTAAAGGGTCTACCGCTGGATAAATCCCTTTGGCAGCTAATCCTCTTGATAGTACGGTAGTAGCATCTAAATGTGCAAATGTCGTGGCAGGGGCAGGGTCGGTTAAATCGTCTGCAGGTACATAAACTGCTTGAATGGAGGTTATAGACCCTTCTTTGGTAGAAGTAATTCTTTCTTGCAAGGACCCCATTTCTGTACTAAGGGTAGGTTGATAACCCACCGCGGAAGGCATTCTACCTAATAAGGCGGATACCTCTGATCCTGCTTGAACGAATCGGAAGATATTGTCGATGAATAGAAGTACGTCTTGCTCATTAACATCCCGAAAATACTCTGCCATGGTTAGGGCAGTCAAACCGACTCTCATACGAGCTCCCGGCGGCTCATTCATCTGACCGTAGACTAGAGCTACTTTTGATTCTGGAATATTTTCTTCATTAATCACTTTGGATTCTTTCATTTCCATGTAAAGGTCATTTCCTTCACGAGTACGTTCCCCCACTCCACCAAATACGGATACGCCCCCATGAGCTTTAGCAATGTTGTTGATTAATTCCATGATGAGTACTGTTTTACCCACTCCAGCTCCCCCAAAAAGTCCAATTTTTCCTCCACGGCGATAAGGGGCTAAAAGATCCACTACTTTAATCCCCGTTTCAAAGATTGATAATTTTGTATCTAACTGTATAAAAGCGGGCGCAGATCTATGAATAGGGGATGTTGTGCTAGTATCTACAGGACCTAAATTGTCAACGGGCTCCCCAAGAACGTTGAAAATTCGCCCGAGAGTAGCCCCACCAACTGGAACACTTAGAGCAGCTCCTGTATCAATCACTTCCATTCCTCTCGTCAGACCATCTGTAGCACTCATAGCTACAGCCCTAACTCGATTATTTCCTAATAATTGCTGTACCTCACAAGTCACATTAATTTGCTCACCGGCAGGATCTCGACCCTTAACTATCAAAGCATTATAAATATTAGGCATCTTCCCCGGAGAAAAAGCAACATCCAGTACTGGTCCAATAATTTGAGCGATCCGTCCTAGCTTTTTTTCTTCACGTGTGGAAACCGCAGGGCCAGAACTTTTAGGATTGATTCTCATAATTATGATAAAGTGAAATATGTCAAAATGGGTTGGGAATATTTCCGAATCGAAAATGTCCGATAGCAAGTTGATCGATTAATTCAATAAGGAATGGAATCAATAAGGAAGTTAGCACTTGATTTAGTCAGTATCCTCCAACGGAATCCAATGGAATCGTTGACTCATTCAATGAGTCATTTTTCAAGTTCAACCAACTCCTTTTCAAAATAGCCTTCTCAACAACAAGTATAAGAATAATGAATGAGGCAATAGATCTTATTTATCTCTCATTATTATCTTATTTATCTCTCATTATATCTAATTTGATCCACATATATATATTAGAATTCGATTCTTTCTATTTATGAAATTCGAACCTAAATTCGATTTATGATTCATTCATTATTCTCATGGGCCCTTGTTTTTGATTTTTTTTGTATAGAAATTGGAGTCCATTGGTGTTTTATCCCTTGGATGCATTATGCTTTTTTTCCCATCTAGGATTTACATATACAACATATCGAACTGTCAAGAGGGGATTTTTCTTAGTCTATTAGATATTTAGATTCAAATAAAAAGAAGGTTTGATTTAAGAAGAGGGTTTGATTTAAGAAGAGGGTTTGATTTAAGAAATTCGAAAAATCCGTATTAGGTTGCGCCATACACATCAAAGAGTATACAATAATGATGTATTTGGCGAATCAAATACATGGTCTTCTTAATGAAATTAGTGGATCATATTAGTTGCCAATTTTTTCATCCGTTTTTCAAAGCTTTCATTCATGCCTATTTCATGTCGAGTAGACCTTGTCATTGTGAGAATTCGAAATTCATGAGTTGGGGGGAGGGGCTTATGTCACCACAAACAGAGACTAAAACAGGTGTTGGATTTAAAGCTGGTGTTAAAGATTACAAATTGACTTATTACACGCCTGAATATCAAACCAAAGATACTGATATCTTGGCAGCATTCCGAGTAACCCCACAACCCGGAGTTCCACCCGAGGAAGCAGGGGCTGCAGTAGCTGCCGAATCTTCTACTGGTACATGGACAACCGTGTGGACTGATGGACTTACTAGTCTTGATCGTTACAAAGGACGATGCTACCACATCGAACCTGTTATTGGAGAGGAAAATCAATATTTTTGTTATGTAGCTTATCCTTTAGACCTTTTTGAGGAAGGTTCTGTTACCAACATGTTTACTTCCATTGTAGGTAACGTATTTGGGTTTAAAGCTCTACGAGCTCTACGTTTGGAGGATTTGCGAATTCCTCCTTCTTATTCCAAAACTTTCCAAGGTCCACCTCACGGTATCCAAGTTGAAAGAGATAAATTGAACAAATATGGCCGTCCCCTATTGGGATGTACTATTAAACCAAAATTGGGATTATCCGCGAAAAACTACGGTAGAGCGGTTTATGAATGTCTTCGTGGTGGACTTGATTTTACCAAAGATGATGAAAACGTGAACTCACAACCATTTATGCGTTGGAGAGATCGTTTCCTATTTTGTGCTGAAGCAATTTATAAAGCGCAAGCCGAAACAGGTGAAATCAAAGGACATTACTTGAACGCTACTGCAGGTACGTGTGAAGAAATGATCAAAAGGGCCGTATTTGCCAGAGAATTGGGAGTTCCTATCGTAATGCATGACTACTTAACCGGGGGATTCACTGCAAATACTAGCTTGGCTGCGTATTGCCGAGACAACGGTTTACTTCTTCATATTCACCGCGCAATGCATGCAGTTATTGATAGACAGAAGAATCATGGTATGCATTTCCGTGTACTAGCTAAAGCATTACGTATGTCCGGCGGAGATCATATTCACGCTGGTACAGTAGTGGGTAAGCTGGAAGGTGACCGTCAGCTGACTTTAGGTTTTGTTGATTTACTACGCGATGATTATATTGAAACAGACCGAAGCCGCGGTATCTTTTTCACTCAAGATTGGGTCTCTATGCCGGGTGTTCTGCCTGTGGCTTCCGGAGGTATTCATGTTTGGCATATGCCTGCCTTGACCGAGATCTTTGGAGATGATTCCGTATTACAGTTCGGCGGAGGAACTTTAGGACACCCTTGGGGAAATGCACCTGGTGCAGTAGCTAACCGAGTGGCTTTAGAAGCATGCGTAAAAGCTCGTAATGAAGGGCGTGATTTAGCTTCTCAAGGTAATGAAATTATCCGTGAAGCTGCCAAATGGAGCCCTGAGCTTGGTGCTGCTTGTGAAGTGTGGAAGGAAATCAAATTCGAGTTCGAAGAGGTAGATAAGCCAGATCAATTTGTTGCTTGATAATTCCTGTTTGTTCTCTAAGTGAAATTCAATTAAATAAACTGGGCCCAATCTTGAAAAAAGGATTGGGCCGAAGCCAATATAATGAGCAAATATTCATCTTTCTCAAAATTCATTATCCAATTCAATTACTATTTAGCAAATCAATTCAATTAGTATTTCGCAAATCTCAGACAAACAAATTCGTTCCTTTTAATTAATCCTCCTGAGTGAATTCCATACAACTTTTTCCGTCCCCGATCAAAGAAATGTTGATACACTTTTAAGTATACCCAATCACAATCCTTTTTTTATAAGTGCAAATTCTCATCCTGGCTGGCTAAAAATTACATTTTCATTCCATGCCTTTTTTGAAATACCCTAAGAAATTTCCTTTTGGTGGAAGAAAAACCCTAATTGATTCTTTCAGAGATAATGCATTGGTATCCTAATAGGAAATGTATGAACATTTGTACCTTCTTTTATTTCTATGAGTTGAA